TAAAATGCAACTATTCATTTTGAAACCATCTCCATACTAATTAATATAGTGGTAGAAAGAGCACCAATGTTGCGCCCGAACTTCAAACAATTTAGCTTTAACCATGTTTTGTTTAGGGTCCCATATTATTGGTTGATAGAGAATCAAAGTTTATTTACCAATGAATCGCGAAATGCTATGGTTCGTACATATGATTTCTGAATTTATTCAGAAGTAATTCGCGAGATCGTGCACCTTTCTTTCCTAATTATAAAGAATAAAGTGCAGCTGGTTAGATCCAGCTTATTCTTGAAATAAACAACTCGCACACACTCCCTTTCCAAAAAAAATCAATACACCAAGGACTACACTTAGATTTATTGGATTTGTTGCTAAAATATCGGTATTAAATCCGAAACTCCCGGCGGATGGCCAGTGACCCAAGGAAACGAAAGAATCGGTTACATTTTTCATAGGATCTCCTCTTATAGATAGGACTGACTGACTAAATCGAACAGAGTTCTTTTTGTATTACTTCGCCCTTTTTTTTATTTGATTGATTTTTTTATTAATTTTCTTAATATTTGAAAATTGAATAATTTTTATTTCAATAAGAAAATTGAAATACTTGTTAGAATTGGGTCTCAGGTCGCATATCAATTGCGAAATACCTCATTTGTTGCAACGCTTCCTAAAAAAGGGGGTTCCATTGGACTGAGAACGGGAAGGAAGAAAGCGAGTGGATCCGCTAATTCCTGATCCTCAAATTAGTCCTTCCCACGGGGTATTATCTCTAAGTTAAAGCTATTGTAGGAGTGAAATCGTTATTGTAGGAGTGAAATCTTGATATAATTCGAAAAATCAAGCGGCAAATCCAAGGTAATAAAATAAGAAAGACAAAACAAAAAACTTTACAAATTTATAGGATTAAACAAAGGGATTTGCAAATAAAAGTGCTAATGCCACGACCAGTCCATAAATTGTTAAAGCTTCCATAAAAGCCAGACTAAGCAATAAAGTACCTCGTATTTTACCCTCTGCCTCGGGTTGTCTTGCGATACCTTCTACAGCTTGGCCCGCAGCAGTACCTTGACCAACTCCAGGTCCAATAGAAGCCAGCCCTACAGCCAATCCAGCAGCAATAACGGAAGCAGCAGAAATCAGTGGATTCATGGTAAGCTCCTCGCATAAAAATAAAGAAATGGTTAATGATACAAGCAACCAATGAATTATGACTTATTATTCCATTACTAAGATCCACCCAATCCAGTCGAAATAACTATGAACTACAAATTAAAGTAATGAGATTATTGAATCGTATAAGCAGAACTGCTTCGATCTCGCGTTTTCCTATCCACGGAGTCTTTATCAATCCATAATCAATGCAGAAGGACCTAGTTCTTCCGTTTCATTTATTTGTTCCGAACCATTCATTCTTTCAATTCTGCACTCTTTCTCTTCTATATGCTATGCTTGATTTCATCTGTTTATTCATTCGGCCCAGACGAAACGGAAGAACTTCTATTGTAATTCCTATCTAAATTCACGGTGGGGTAGAAAAGTCAATAAGATATATGGATAGTTCATATATAACCAGTAAATATCTAATATCACATATACACGGCTTTCTTCCATAACGTAAACAAAAAATTCACATCTAATATTCAACCCGATTCTAGAATCATTCTTTGAAACATACAGAAGAGTTGGAAATAACATATACCCAGTTTGACCCCATCCCTAACCCATTTTTTATGAATCTCGTTTGTAAATTATTGGTTTCCTTTTCTTTATCATTATCCCGATCCCGCATTAATACAAGCATGAATACAAACTGACGAATTCATTAGTCTGACTGACTCCTTCCATATCAATACAATATCCATATTAGAAATCCAATTAATTGCATGCAATTAATTCAAATTTTGATCAATCATTGAATTGACTGAAATCAAATGAAATGGGATGGGAATAGTTTCATAGAACATTTTTTTTATCGCACATCGGAACCGGATAACAATTCTTATCTTATCCAAATTATGATTAGGTATGAATCGTAATCAATATTGTGATTGACTGAACAAATAGAAATCGAATATTGGGGAGTATGACATAAGTGGCCCCAACGGAAATCTTAGGAAAAAGATCCTTTAGATCTCGTTCATTCCTTTTTGTTGACAATTGAATTCCAAAATATCGTAATCTTTTTTACTAGTACTCTAAATCATATATATCCTTGTATCTATTCTGTTCCAAAATAGCTTATTTGAACCGCCTATACAATACATTGCGTTGGGATAAATAAAAAAGCATATTTTGAAAGATAGTCAATGATGCCCCTCCATGGATTCCCCTATATAAGCCGCGGCTAAAGTTGCGAAAATAAGAGCTTGAATACCACTTGTAAATAATCCAAGGAACATGACAGGTATAGGAACTACTGAAGGTACTAAAGAAACAAGAACAACAACTACTAATTCATCAGCCAATATATTACCAAAAAGTCGAAAACTAAGCGATAAGGGTTTTGTGAAATCTTCTAGGATGTTAATTGGTAAAAGTATTGGAGTTGGTTGAATATATTTACCGAAATAACCCAATCCTTTTTTTGTAAGACCTGCATAGAAATAGGCTACTGACGTAGGTAAAGCTAAAGCAACAGTAGTATTTATATCATTCGTGGGTGCGGCTAACTCCCCATGAGGTAACTGTATTATTTTCCAAGGTAAAAGAGCACCCGACCAGTTGGAAACAAAAATAAATAAGAACATAGTTCCAATAAAAGGAACCCATGGACCATATTCTTCTCCAATTTGAGTTTTGCTCAAGTCTCGAATGAATTCAAGGACATATTCGAAGAAATTCTGACCGTCGGTTGGAATGGTTTGTGGATTCCGAACAGCTATAGTAGCAGAACCTAATAAGATAGCAATTACGAACCAAGAAGTAATAAGTACTTGGGCATGGACTTGGAAACCTCCTATTTGCCAATAGAAATGTTGGCCTACTTCTACACCGGATATATCGTATAACCTTTTTAATGTGTTGATGGAACATGGTAGAACATTCATATTGCTTGCCCTCTGACAGAAATAGAACTTAAAAAGGAATTATTTTGATTCAATTATCTCTTTATCGATTCGCCTACTTTAACTGTATATTTCGGATACCAAGTAATTACATAATATCCCCGGGAATTTTTATCTTTTATATTCAGGATGGATATAGTATAGTAACCGATTCCATAAATCGATGGAATTGACGAAGTAATTGACTTATCTTATTATTAATCAACGATTTCTTATATAGCTATAACGACCCTCACAAATTGCAGATACTAATTTGTTAAGAATTAATCGAATTGAAGCTATAGCGTCATCATTGGCTGGAATCGAAATATCTGCAAGATCTGGGTCACAATTTGTATCGATTAAACAAATTGTTGGAATTCCCAAAGTAACACATTCTCGAAGAGCCGTATATTCTTCTTGCTGATCAACGATGATTACAATATCAGGCAACCCCGTCATATAGTTGATGCCACCCAGATATGTTTGCAAGTGAGATAATTGTCTCTTCAACATTGCTGCATCTCGTTTCGTAAGACGGTTGAGTCTTCCCGTCTTTTGTTCTGCTCTCAAGTCCCTGAACTTATGAAGTCTTGTTTCTGTAGTGGACCAATTTGTTGACATACCACCGAGCCATTTTTTATTAACATAATGACATCGAGCCCTTATTGCAGCCGATGCTACTGAATCAGCTGCTTTATTTTTTGTACCAACGATTAAGAATTGTTTTCCCCTACTTGCTGCATCAAAAACTAAATCACAAGCTTCTGATAAAAAACGAGCAGTTCTAGTAAGATTTGTAATATGAATACCTTTACGCTTTGCAGAGATGTAAGGTGCCATTCTAGGATTCCACTTCCTAGTACCATGACCAAAATGAACTCCTGCTTCCATCATTTCTTCCAGATTTATGTTCCAATACCTTCTTGTCATTTCTCCCCACACTTCCTCTTTTTTTTTACGAGGTACCCTGAAAAAATTGTTCCGATGGAACCTTTCTACCGGAGATTGAGCGGTAATACATGGTCCAAGCCATTAATTCCTTTCTATTCATTTTTTTTAACAAAAGAAGGGACCGGCTAGTTAAAGTTAAATTATAAATTAAAAGGATGATCGCTCTTAGGAATCAGTAAATCCTGTAAATGATTGTTCTGATGTATCGTTGTATCGTGGAAATTTTTGGAGATGCAAGAATCCAATAATTTTTTGTGGTGGAACAAAATATCTCTGATGCCCCCCTCGAATAGATTCTTCTTTTCGATTTCCAAAGAAATGTTGCTGTGTTGGCTTAAACGGTGCACTAATCCTTTGAATCCGGTACCAATGGGTATCACACCCCCCAGAACAACATTTTCTTTCAGGCCTTTCAACCAATCGATACGACCTCGTAGAGCGGCTTTTGCTAAAACTCGAGCAGTTTCTTGAAAACTCGCTTCAGATATGAAACTTTGAGTATTCAGAGACGCTCGCGTTATGCCCAATAAGACGGCTCGGTAACAGATCGTTTCTTCCAAAGCGCGCCCCGTTCGTTCCGCTCGCAACAATCCAATGAATTCACCTGGTGAAAAAACATTAGACATTCCATCTTCTGAAACCAACACTCTTGATGTTATTTGACGTACAATAATTTCTATATGCCTATTATGTATCTGCACTCCCTGGGATCGATAAACTTTTTGAATTTTATTAACCAAAGATATACGACTTTGCGCTATGGTTAGCTCAGCGCTAATCAAGAATCCCCAAGGAATCCCAAGAATTCTTGTTATACGTTCGTTCCAACCTTCAACCCGTTTTTCTAAGTTCATTGATATTGAATCAATCGAACGAACTTCTAACACTTGTTCTACTTTTGGAAGACCTTGCGTTATATCACCAGATCTCGATTTTTCATATATAAATGTAACTAAGGTATCTCCTTCGTAAAGGATTTCCCCATAATGGCCATGAACGGTTGCTCCTGGAGTAGCCAAATAGGGCTTTGCAGATCTTATTACTAAAGAGTCAACATGAACAATTAGAACCTGACCCGATTTTAGATGTGGTCCATACTTAGATATACATACATTTTCACAAAAAAACTGTCCAAGGCTAATTATCGTCGATGTTTCTTCACAATAATCGTGATGGAAAAAATACCAATTCCGATTGAATGGATGAAAAATCATGTTACTGGATGGATTGGGATTATAAATCCTCCCATTTTCATCCATTAAATAATATTTAAGTATTTGGAAAGTCTGTTTTAAATTGTCAAGCAGCGAATGTTTATTTACCAAGATCTGATTATGAGTTATTAAATAGTAAAATGAAAAAAAATTCGTAATTTTAGGGACAATTCCTAAAGGACCCAACGAATTCCTAATTGGAAGTAGTGGATCCCTTTTATTTGATTTTTTTGTCACATTGTTGTTATATTTCAAATCGTTGAGTGGACCTATTCGAGAACAATTAGATGATGACAAAGTTATCAAAGATTCGCATTCCTTATTTCTATTCACCAACGTACGAATAGTTCCTTGATGCCAGGTAAGTGATTGTTTAATCCTTACCTTGGAATAAAAAGGATTGAGATTGGTACGATCTGATCCATTAGCGGGAATTAATCCTGCCGGATCATTCCTTTTTCTGGTATACAAAATGAGGGACTTCACTAAGTCCATTCTTATGAAATCTCGAATCAGATCATTTACCCTTACCTCAACAAAGGATGCATGAACCTCCTCTATGGAAGAACCCTTTTTGTCTTGGTCCCAATTCAATACTAAACAAGTTCGAACTAATTGAATATTTGTATGAGAAATTCCGCGAATTGGTTTACCATTTCCAGAAAGGATATAATTGACAACTCGAAGTTGCACATGATCCCTTTCCTGCAAGGGATCCTGGGGGAAAAGCGTTGCTAAATTTAGCCCGTCCGCCGTTTCATATGTGACTACGGGTCGAACCAAAACAAAATACTTTTTTTTGGTGGGTGTGATCCGTTGGACATAGATCCAATTTTTTGATTCCTTAGAATTTTTTTTTCCCGTTCCTAGTGGTATCAAGATGCCGCTGTGCCAGGATATCTTATCTGTCTCTCCAGGAAAATAGATATCCCCAGAAAATATTTTGAGTTCAATCTTTTTTTTTTTTTTCTCCACTCGGACCAATCCGCCTACTCGGCTTCTTATATTGAAAGTAATTCGTGTATCTACTCCAATGATACTATTGTTCCGTACCATTATAGAAGAAGATCCGGGTAAGATATGCACTTCCTCGGGAATGAAAAAAAATCGATCTATTTTCGTTTGGTATTTTGACCTAAATTCTTTTGTTCTTCGATACTCAATCAAATCCTCTTTTTTGACGATTGAATCCACCTCTATAGTCCCATATTGAGTAATTCCTGAACTCTTTCTTCTGTATCGGGGATCATCGAAATAAGCAAGAATACTATTTATACGGAAAAGACCATTTATGGGTATTTCAATCGAGATACCCGAACGGGGTATTAGTTCTTTTTCTTGATTAGATTGTAATGGAATGATGAATCTATTTCTTCGCCTCTTTGCCAATAAATCAGAATTATCGTCGAGAATGGGGGGATATATGAAATTACAATGAACATTACATATGATTCGATCAGGTCCTGAATAATCAAGAACCCACTCCTCCTTTTTACCAGAAGGATCCGACCTAAACGATTTGTGTCTCACTTGATCATTAGTCACTGAAGGGTTAGAAATATATTTTCGTTCGGCAGAAAGAGAATGAATATTTATTTGATCTTGATCCTTGTGGAGCGAAAAAGGGACTATACTGGATCTGTACGGAACTCCAGATACTATCCACAAATGACTTGTTTTTGGTAAGAGATGAACATTACCATATGTATATTCGGGTGCATGGTACACAGCGATACTCCAGTGCATTTCTCCCTCTGAGTCAGAATAAATATGTTTTCGAACTCTCTCTTTAAAATTCAAGGTGGATGCTTCGGCGCGAATCTCAGCAATCACTTGTTCTGATTCTACATATTGATCATTTTTAACTAAAATCAAACTTTTTGGTGGAATATTCACATTATGTAGAAGATCTTGACCCTCAATAGTTACATATAGGTCTATATAACATAGAAAAGCAGGATACCCATGACGTGTACGTGTGGGATGAACCAAATCTTCATTGAATTTTATTTTTCCATTATCAGGAGCTCGTACATGTTCTGCAGTACCACCTGTAAATACTCCACCGGTATGAAAAGTTCTTAATGTTAGTTGAGTCCCGGGTTCCCCAATAGATTGACCCGCAATAATACCTACTGCTTCTCCCAATTCGACCAAGTCGCCATGAGTGGGACTACGGCCATAACATAATCGACAGATCCAAGATGTACTCCTGCAAGTAAAGGGGGTTCTAATAGATATTGGTTGTACTCGAAAGGTTATGAATCGATTAACAAGCCCAATCC